GTTAACATAGCTTACCCAAAGCATAGCACTGAAAATGCTAAGACGGTTTTACCTATTAACACCAAGGTCTTGGTCTTAAACCCATTATTACTTTTACCCCTAATTATACATGCAAGCCTCAACACGACAGTGAAACAGCCCACCACAAACCGCCGGAGCAGGTATCAGGTACTAAACCCAAAACACCAAGCAAATCGAAGCCACACCCCCACGGGCTAGCAGCAGTAGTTAATATTAGGCCATAAGCGAAAGCTCGACCTAGTAAGGGATATCACAGGGCCGGTTAATCCCCGTGCCAGCGACCGCGGTTACACGACAGGCCCAAAACAATACTAACGGCGTAAAGCACGACTAAATTTAATCAACCCATTAGGAATGAAACCCAGCTAGGCTGTAAAAAGCCATAAGCCACACTAACTACTACCTAATAACAGACAACTTCCACTCGTGAAAGCTAGGATACAAACTAAGATTAGATACCTTACTATGCCTAACCATAACACAACAATCAAATTACCAATTGTTCGCCAAATAACTACGAGTAAAAACTTAAAATTTAAAAGACTTGACGGTACCCCAAAACAACCTAGAGGAGCCTGTCTAATAACCGATACCCCACGATCAACCCAACCCTCCCTAGCCTACAGTCTATATACCGCCGTCGCCAGCCTACCTTATGAAAGAAACAAAGTGAGCTGAATAGTCATTACACTAACACGACAGGTCGAGGTGTAACTCATGAGAGGGCCCAAGATGGGCTACATTTTCTAACCCAGAAAACACGAATAAACTATGAAATATAAAACTGAAGGCGGATTTAGCAGTATACTAAGAACAAAATACTTAGTCGAAATCAACGCAATGAGGTGCGTACACACCGCCCGTCATCCCTGTCAACTAACCAAAAACATTCATAATTAAATACAAGATTTAAAACAGGGCAAGTCGTAACAAGGTAAGCGTACTGGAAGGTGCGCTTAGAAACAAAAAGTAGCTTACAAAAAGCATTCGACCTACACTCGAACGACATTATACTAATCTTTTTGAGCTGAACTAAACTAACACCAACATATAGACTTTAGCCAAACAAAACATTTGACCAACCTAGTAGATGTGATCGAACAGTAAATAAACCACAACAGTACCGTAAGGGAAACTATTAAGCAATAAATAGCAAAGACTAACCCTTGTACCTTTCGCATCATGGTCTAGCAAGAAACCAAAGACAAGAAGACTCACAGCCTCCACCCCGAAACCAGATGAGCTACTTTAAAGCAGCCTAACGGGCGCACCCTTCTCTGTAGCAAAAGAGTGGGAAGACTTAAAAGTAGGAGTGAAACGCTTATCGAATCTGGAGATAGCTGGCTACCTAAAAAAGAATCTAAGTTCAACCTTAGACCAAAACAATAACCACTTATCATCTAAGGATAATCAATAGGGGTACAGCTCTATTGAAACAGGATACAACCTGAATTTGAGAGAAAATACGCATTACCCCCCAGTAGGCCTTAAAGCAGCCACCTAACAAAATATCGTTAAAGAATTTAACCAAATAAACCCACCATCAACTAAAAACTCCAAACTAACTAAAGGTAGACCCATATTTATGGGTATTATTATGCTAGAACTAATAATAAGACAACCTCTCTACATGCACCTATCCACTAGACCACGGATAAACCACTAGCCATTAACAGACCACAATAGGCACTAACTAAACCAATACCCACCCAAAATTAAACTGTGACCCCAACACAGGCGCATCAAAAAGAAAGATAAAATATTATAAAAGGAACTCGGCAAACAAAGGCCCCAACTGTTTAACAAAAACATAACCTTTAGCCAAACAAATATTAAAGGCAACGCCTGCCCAGTGAACAATTAAACGGCCGCGGTACCCTAACCGTGCAAAGGTAGCATAATCATTTGTCTACTAATTATAGACCTGTATGAAAGGCAAAATGAGGGCCCAACTGTCTCTTATAATAAATCAATTAAACTGATCTCCTAGTAAAAAAGCTAGAATTACAACATAAGACCAGAAGACCCTGTGAAGCTTAAACCAAACCATTAAACCAAATAATGACTACTTTCGGTTGGGGCGACCTTGGAAAAAAAAAGAACTTCCAAACAACGTGACTCTACCCACACTAAAAATAGGCTCACAAGCCAATAAACGACCCAGCACAGCTGATAAATGAACCAAGTTACTCCAGGGATAACAGCGCAATCTTCTTCAAGAGCCCATATCAAAAAGAAGGTTTACGACCTCGATGTTGGATCAGGACATCCTAATGGTGCAGCCGCTATTAAGGGTTCGTTTGTTCAACGATTAATAGTCCTACGTGATCTGAGTTCAGACCGGAGTAATCCAGGTCGGTTTCTATCTATGAACACGCCTTACCCAGTACGAAAGGATCGGTAAAGCAAAGCCCATACTATCAGCATGCTTTAACAAATATAACCCACTCACACAACCAACAACCCACGCTAAACCAAGACAAGGTTAATTAAGGACCACCTTAATATATTCCAATAATCCTATTAAACATCACCAACTCTCTACTCTACATCCTATCAATCCTTATTGCTGTAGCATTTCTAACACTACTGGAACGAAAACTCTTAGGGTATATACAACACCGCAAAGGACCAAATCTAGTAGGCCCCATGGGCCTACTACAACCAATCGCAGACGGCCTAAAACTAATTACAAAAGAACCTACAAAACCCACCATATCATCACCCATCCTATTCACCCTATCCCCTATCATAGCACTAACCCTCGCCCTATCATCCTGAGCACCAATACCTATACCACAAACACTAACTAATATAAACCTGGGCTTACTCTTTATCATAGCAATATCGGGCATATTCACTTATGCCATTCTATGATCAGGATGATCCTCTAACTCCAAATACCCCCTTATTGGGGCCATACGAGCCGTAGCACAAATCATTTCATACGAAGTCACCCTAGGACTAATCATTATTTCAATAGCCACTATATCAGGAGGATACTCACTCACTTCCTTCACAGAAACACAAGAACATATATGACTAATCTTACCATCATGACCACTAGCCATAATATGATTCACATCTACCCTAGCCGAAACCAACCGATCCCCGTTTGATCTAACAGAAGGAGAATCAGAACTGGTCTCGGGCTTTAATGTAGAATTCTCAGCCGGACCATTCGCACTCCTATTCCTAGCAGAATACACTAATATTCTACTAATAAACACCCTATCAGCTACAATATTCCTAAACCCAGGAACAACACACCCACAACTATTCACTATCAACCTTATAACAAAAACAATAATATTAACAACCCTATTCCTATGAACCCGAGCTTCATACCCCCGATTTCGATACGACCAACTAATACACCTACTATGAAAACAATACCTCCCACTCACCTTAGCAATATACCTATTAAACACCTCTACCAGCATAGCACTATACGGCACACCACCACAATGGGGGTGTGCCCGAGATAAGGACTACCTTGATAGAGTAGACACGGAACCAATAAAAATCCCACCCCCCAAAAAATAAATAATCCTCCTAGGACCCCCCCCCTACCCCCCCCCAACGTTCGACCCGACTCCGACTATATGTATCTCTTAGCTTATAATCTTTATTTCACTATGTATAATTATACATTAATGATCTGCCTCACGCCTAATAAACGAGAATTATACTATAATTATTTATATACGAAACTGGCTCATTACATTTAATTTACCCCCTCATTTCTCAAACGTTCCATGTTTATTTCGGCTATCCCTTATTAGTAACCATGACTATCCCGTTCCTAATGGTGTCCCTTGGTCTAACCCAGCCCGTGAAACCCTCTATCCTTCCACTGCAGGCATACAGTCCCGCTTTTCACGTCCATATATTGTAACTCCTCCCTTGATGTTCTTTCCAAGGCCGCTGGTTACACCTTCAAGATCATCTCAATGGTCCGGAACCACCCCGCCTTACTTGCTCTTTCCAAGGCCTTTGGTCGCACCCTTTATATTGGTACATATCACCTCATGTTCTTATCAGCTATGCCTGTTCCACCCCTGGTTGTCCTTTTTATCTCTACCTTTCACCTGACACCCATATATGCCCGTTACCGTTATCCCTCACCGGGATAGACATCTAGTCCGGGTGGAGCTATATTCTTGGCCTGGCAGTTTCCCTACACGTGGATATATTCTTCGTGCTTGTTAGACATATTTTTTCCTTGACCTAAAGATTCCATTATTTATTTATTATAAATTTTCCGCACTAACCACTTTTTTTACACCCCGATTTTTAAAAATTAAAAAGCAAACATGCGACAAAGCTATAATATTCCTTACAACCCCAAATTCGTATAATAATATTTTCACACCAACCCCTCTCATCCGATCGCATTCCGCGAAAATAATTTACTATTAAAATTCCCAACACAATTTAAAAGACCGATTATTTTACTTTTTTTCCCAGAGAAAAATTTCAAATGCAGAAATTATCCCCCAAAAAAAATAGTATTTTTTATCTTCACTTTAAATAATCTCCTGAATTTTTATATTAATTTTTATTAATTTTTATTAATTTTTATTAATTTTTATTAAGGTAGCAAAACCAGGCCATGCAAAAGGCTTAAAACCTCAACACAGATGTTCAAATCATCTCCTTAATATTCTAGAAAGTCAAGACTTGAACTTGAACCAGAAAGCCCAAAACTTTCTATACTACCAATATACTACCTTCTACAGTAGGGTCAGCTAAACAAGCTATCGGGCCCATACCCCGAAAACGCCACAACCGGCCCCTACTAATCAACCTAATATCATGACTAATTATCACAACAAGCATCGCTTTAAGCACCACTATAATCACATCAACAACACACTGACTTATGACCTGGGTCTGCCTAGAAATTAACACCCTATCCATAATCCCAATCATCTCAAAGCCCAATCACCCGCGGGCTACAGAAGCAGCCACAAAATATTACCTAATCCAAACCCTAGCCTCCACAACCATACTATTCGCAGCAACCACAAACGCACTAAACACCGCAAACTGAGAAATAGACGCCACAACAGAACCCACAGCATTAATCATAATCACACTAGCCTTAATAATAAAAATAGCAGCAGCACCATTCCACTTCTGACTGCCAGACGTATCACAAGGCACAACAACTATAACAACCCTAACAATTTTAACATGACAAAAAATCGCCCCACTCATAATCCTATTAACAACCCACAACAAAACCAACATTACATTAACACTGTCCTCCGCAATACTATCTATTATAATCGGAGGCCTTGGAAGCCTTAACCAGACCCAACTTCGAAAACTAATAGCCTTCTCATCAATCGCCCACACAGGTTGAATCATAGCAACTATCACAATAGCACCAAAAATCTCAACATTAACATTCACAATCTACGCTATAGCCACAATCCCAACATTCATCCTAATCAACATTACAATCTCGATAACAGTCAAAGACATTGGAACCATGTGAACCAACTCCCCCTACACTATAATCATTTTGACCTTCTCTATCCTATCCCTAGGAGGACTACCACCACTATCTGGGTTCATACCAAAATGACTAATCTTAAACAACATAACCTCCATAAACATAACTGTAGAAGCTACCTTAATAGCCATAACCTCCCTAATCAGTCTATACGTATACATACGACTAATATACGTATCATCAATAACTCTACCACCCCACACCACACTAATATCACTAAAATGGCGAACCCCAAACAAAACACACCCAATAACAACCCCAACATTGACAATAATAACAACATTCCTCCTACCCCTATCACCAAACATATAGGAACTTAAGTTATACTAAACTAGGAGCCTTCAAAGCCCCAAAAAAAGACCACTTTAGTTTCTGTAGAGCTTGCAGAAACACTACATCCCCTGCTTGCAACACAGATATTTTTATTAAACTAAAGCTCTCTAGACTAGCGGGCCTCGATCCCACAAAAACTAATTAACAGCTAGTTGTCCAAACCGGCGGACTTTAATCTAGCTTCTCCGTTTTTGTAATTGAGGAAAAAAACGGAGAAACCCCGGGCAGCTGCCGACTTCAGATTTGCAGTCTGACATGTTACACACCTCGGAGTTTGGCAGCAAGGAATATCCTATTTATAATTTTACAGATTACCGCTTTAAATCAGCCATACTACCCGTGTTCATTACCCGTTGATTATTCTCAACAAACCACAAAGACATTGGAACCCTATACCTACTATTCGGCGCATGATCTGGCCTAGTTGGGGCCTGCCTAAGCATTCTTATACGAATAGAACTAACCCAACCAGGGTCGGTACTAGGCAGCGACCAAATCTTTAATGTCCTAGTAACAGCCCATGCTTTCATCATAATTTTCTTTATAGTAATACCCATTATAATCGGGGGCTTTGGAAACTGACTAATCCCATTAATAATCGGAGCACCAGACATAGCCTTCCCCCGCATAAATAATATGAGTTTTTGACTACTTCCACCAGCACTACTCCTCCTTCTATCTTCATCTTATGTCGAAGCCGGTGCCGGCACAGGATGAACAGTATACCCCCCCCTATCAGGAAATCTAGTACACTCAGGCCCATCAGTAGACCTAGCAATCTTCTCCCTACATCTAGCAGGCGCCTCCTCCATCCTGGGGGCAATTAACTTCATTACAACATGTATCAACATAAAACCTAAAGCCATACCAATATTCAATATCCCACTATTCGTGTGATCAGTACTTATCACTGCCATTATACTACTACTAGCCTTGCCAGTACTAGCAGCAGCAATCACCATACTACTAACAGATCGAAACCTCAACACTTCTTTCTTTGACCCCTGCGGAGGAGGGGACCCTGTACTGTTCCAACACCTATTCTGATTTTTCGGTCACCCAGAAGTCTACATTCTTATCCTGCCCGGATTTGGCATTGTCTCAAGCATCATCACATTCTACACAGGGAAAAAAAACACATTCGGATACACAAGCATAATCTGAGCAATAATGTCTATCGCTGTCCTAGGCTTTGTCGTTTGAGCACACCATATATTCACAGTAGGATTAGACATCGACAGCCGAGCCTACTTTACAGCAGCAACAATAATTATCGCAATTCCAACGGGAATTAAAGTATTTGGCTGATTAGCAACCCTAGCAGGGGGCCAAATTAAATGACACGCCCCTATCTACTGAGCCCTTGGATTTATCTTCCTGTTCACCGTGGGTGGAATGACCGGAATCATCCTAGCAAACTCATCACTAGACATTGTACTACACGACACCTACTACGTAGTGGCACACTTTCACTATGTGTTATCAATAGGGGCAGTATTTGCCATCATGGGGGGACTTACCCACTGATTCCCCCTATTTACAGGCTACACCCTTAACCAAACCATAACAAAAACACAATTTTGAGTAATATTTATTGGAGTAAACATGACATTCTTCCCACAACACTTCCTAGGCCTATCTGGCATGCCTCGACGGTACTCAGACTTCCCAGATGCCTTCGCCCTATGAAACACAATATCATCTATCGGATCAACCATCTCCATAGTGGCAGTACTAATATCACTATTCATCGTATGAGAAGCACTAACATGTAAACGAGAAATTCACATACCCCTTGGAAAAAAAACACATGTAGAATGATTCTTTGGCTCCCCACCCCCACACCACACACACACAGAACCAACATTTATACTAAATAACACCTTCGCCCCTATTCGAAATCTTATTTCCTACATAGAGTGACCTTGGCCCGAGAAGAGACAGATTTAACTGCCACCTGTTAATTTCAAGTTAACCGCATATTTGCTTTCTTCCCGAGAACCTAGTAAACATATTACATGGCCTTGTCGTGGCCAAGTCACAACCTCTGTGGTCCTCATATGCCCTATGCAGGACAACTATCCCTACAAGAAGCCACAGGACCAACAATAGAAGAAGTAATCTTCCTACATGACCATGTCCTTCTTCTCACATGCCTAATAACCATAGTAATCACAATATTTACACTCACCGCAACTACTACAGCCCTTACCCACAACGACCCAACAGAAGAAGTAGAACAATTAGAAGCAGCCTGAACAGCTGCCCCCATTATAATCTTAATTCTAACAGCCCTGCCATCAGTACGATCCCTATACTTAATAGAGGAAGTATTTAACCCATACCTAACCATCAAAGCAACCGGACATCAATGGTATTGAAACTATGAATACTCAGACGAAACCCAAGCCTCATTCGACTCTTATATAATCCAAACAAAAGACCTACAAAACGGCTCACCACGACTACTTGAAGTAGACCACCGCATGGTTATACCTGCAGGCCTACAAGCCCGTATTGTAGTCACCGCAGAAGATGTCCTTCACTCATGAACAATCCCATCACTCGGAGTAAAAGTAGACGCAGTTCCTGGACGATTAAACCAACTTCCACTAGCCACCTCACGAGTGGGCGTGTTTTACGGCCAATGCTCAGAAATCTGCGGGGCAAACCACAGTTTTATACCTATCTCAATAGAAGCTATCCCACTACACCACTTTGAACAATGGCTAACCTCAGAACAATCACTGAGAAGCTTTTATAGCATTAGCCTTTTAAGTTGAAGAAGAAACACAATTTCCTCAGTGGTATGCCACAACTAGACACAATTTATATCCTTATAACTTACCTATGAACCTGATTAATACTCCACTTAACCATAAAAAAAATCAAAGCCCTCCCAATAACAACAGACCCAATAATTCGAACAACACCCCATAAACCAACGCCAACACTACCATGACTATAAACATATTCGAACAATTTATAAGCCCAGAACTACTACTAATTCCAACAGCCCCCCTATCCGTACTCATCCCAACCCTAATAATTTACTACAAACCTAAACTTTTAGGCAACCGCATATCAACCGCTATCTCTTGACTTCTAAAAACCATAATAGCCAATATAACCAACCAACTAACCCCAGACGGACAAAAATGATGTAACACACTAACCAGCCTATTCTTCATAATCCTACTATCAAATCTCCTGGGCCTACTCCCATACACATTCACATCAACGTCCCAACTATCAATAAACATAGCTATAGCCATCCCACTCTGAATAGCCACAGTAGTTACTGGGATGACAAAAAACCCATCAACTACACTAGCCCACATACTTCCAGAAGGCTCCCCAACTCCGCTAATCCCATTTATAGTTATTATTGAAACCATCAGTCTACTAATACGACCACTAGCATTAGGGGTGCGACTCACAGCTAATATTACAGCCGGCCACCTACTCATAACCATAGTTAGCACAGCCACACTAAACTTTATCAATACTAACATTACCATAAGCATTATCACAGGAATACTACTATTTCTACTCTCTATACTAGAACTAGCAGTAGCCTGCATTCAAGCCTACGTCTTTGTATTACTAATTATCCTATATCTGCAGGAAAACACATAATGACCCACCAACTCCATCAATACCACCTAGTAGACCCCAGCCCATGACCCCTAACAGGAGCCTTAGGCTCCTTACTCCTAGCCTCAGGGTTGGCAATCTGATTTCATACAACAACCACCACAGTACTAAAAATAGGAATTCTAGTCCTACTACTCACCATAATTCAATGATGACGAGATGTAATCCGAGAAAGCACCTTCCAGGGACACCACACAAAAGGCGTACAAAAAAACATACGATACGGTATAATCCTATTCATCACATCAGAAGTCTTCTTCTTCCTCGGCTTCTTCTGAGCCCTATACCATGTAAGCCTAGTCCCCACCCCAGAACTAGGGGCAGAATGACCCCCAACTGGAATTACTCCACTTAACCCAACAGAAGTCCCATTACTAAATACAGCAGTCCTCCTATCATCAGGAGCAACCATCACATGATCACACCACACAATAATAAAGGGGGATAAAAAAGAAGCAACCCGCGCCCTAATACTCACTATTATCCTGGGTATTTACTTCACAGCCCTGCAAGCATCAGAGTATATAGAAACCCCATTCACTATCTCAGACAGCGTATACGGCTCACTATTCTTCGTAGCCACAGGCTTCCACGGACTACATGTCATAATTGGGACATCCTTCCTAATAGTATGCTTACTGCGACTAATTAAATACCACTTCACAACCACCCACCACTTTGGCTATGAAGCAGCTATTTGATACTGACACTTTGTCGACATCGTATGACTATTCCTATACGTCTCAGTCTACTGGTGAGGCTCCTATTTCTTTAGTATAGCAGTACAAATGCCCTCCAAGCATTAAGCCCCACCCGGGAAGAAATAATTAACCTCACCATCCTTATTATCATAGCCACAATAACAGCAACCGCACTATACATTATCAACATCCACACCACCATAAAACCAGACATTAATAAACTTTCACCCTATGAGTGCGGCTTTGACCCACTAGGAAACGCCCGAACCCCTATCTCCATTCAATTCTTCCTAATCGCCATTCTATTTATCCTATTTGATTTAGAAATCGTACTATTACTCCCAACCCCCTGAAGCATAAACACAAACCCCCCCTATTCAACCATCACTTTAATCACAGTACTATTAACAGTTCTAACACTAGGCCTTCTATACGAATGAACACAGGGCGGACTAGAATGAACAGAATACTACGGTAGTCTAATAGATATTTGATTTCGACTCAAAAGAACTTGCTACCACAAGCCATAGTAATGGAACTAATTAAGACTACCCTATACACAACCTTTATAATCACTATTATCTCCTTATCGCTACAACATAAACACCTTATACTAGCCCTAATATGCGTAGAAACAATAATGCTCATTGTATTCACAATACTAGTAGTATTCACCTCCACCTCACTCACTATATCACAAACCCCAATACCAATCATTCTGCTAACCATCTCCGTGTGCGGAGCTGCCGTAGGACTAAGCCTAGTTGTTGCAGTCACACGAACCCATGGAAGCGACTTCCTTAAAAACCTAAGCCTATTATAATGCTAAAAATTTTATATACGACCACAATATTACTCCCTACAATTCTACTCATTAAACCAAAAATACTATATATAACAACAACTTCATACTCATTTATAATCGCCTTACTTAGCCTCAATCTATTAGAACCTAACTCTAACACACACCTCCACCTCGACTTCACATCAGCCCCCCTACTCACACTCTCCTATTGACTCCTTCCAATAACAATTATAGCCAGCCAACACGCAATAACCAAAGAACCCCTACAACGACAACGAACATTCCTCACAACCCTCACACTATTACAGCTATTCATTTCTCTAACATTCATAGCCTCTAACCTCACCCTAATATACATTATATTCGAAGCAACCCTTATTCCTACCCTAATCATTATCACACGATGGGGGCAACAAACTGAACGACTGACCGCAGGCACCTACTTCATACTATACACCCTCACAACTTCAATACCACTACTAATAGCAATCCTATTTATTAACAACATAACAAACACCCCAACCCTGTTTATACAAATAATACAACCAACAAGCCCCAAGACAGAACTTATACTTTGAGTCGCCTGTCTTGGGGCTTTTTTAGCAAAAATACCCATCTATGGTCTTCACCTATGACTACCAAAAGCCCATGTAGAAGCCCCAATTGCCGGCTCAATAGTACTAGCCGCTATCCTACTAAAACTAGGCGGATACGGCATCATCCGAATAACACAAATTATGCCCACAATAAACACAGATTTATTCTTACCATTTATCGTACTCGCCATATGGGGAGCCACACTAGCCAATCTAACCTGCCTTCAACAAACAGACTTAAAATCCCTAATCGCATACTCATCTATCAGCCACATAGGACTAGTTATCGCCGCAATTATAATCCAAACACAATGAAGTCTATCCGGGGCTATAGCACTAATAATCGCCCACGGATTTACTTCCTCAGCACTCTTCTGCTTAGCCAACACCACCTATGAACGAACTAAAACCCGAATTATAATCCTCACACGAGGATTCCACAACATCTTGCCAATACTTACAATCTGATGACTATTAGCCAACCTAATAAACATTGCAACCCCACCAAGCATAAACTTTACAGGAGAACTATTAATTGCATCATCATTATTCAACTGGTGCCCAACAACAATCATCATATTCGGACTATCAATGTTAATCACAGCATCATACTCCCTACACATATTCCTATCAACACAAATAAGCACACCACTACTGAACACACCAACACACCCCACACACTCACGAGAACACCTGCTTATAACACTACATATCATTCCCTTGATATTAATTTCACTGAAGCCAGAATTAGTTATTTAAGTGTGCGTAATTTAAGAAAAATATCATGCTGTGACCCTGATAATAGGAACTACTCCTCACACACCGAGGGTGCCAAAAGACCTGCTAACTCTTTAACCTGGAATTAACCACCAGCCCCCTCTGCTAAAGGATAATAGTATTCCACTGGTCTTAGGCACCAAAACTCTTGGTGCAAATCCAAGTAGTAGAAATGAACCTAATTACCCCAACAATCACCCTAACTATCCTACTATCTCTAATCATAACTACTATAAAACCAAAAAATGCTAAAACTAATCTAATACTACTATTTATCATCAGCCTAATCCCAATTAACCCACTAATAAACAACAACGAACTAACACTATCACTAATACCACTAATCACCATACCAACTGAAAATATCAACATTTCTATCATCCTAGACACAACATCTCTACTATTTCTCCCAATTGCCCTGTTTATTACCTGATCCATCGTAGAATTCTCCACCTGATACATAACCACAGACCCACACAACAACAAATTCATCAAATACTTGCTAATATTCCTAATTACAATATTAATAATCATCACAGCAAACAACATATACCAACTCTTTATTGGGTGAGAAGGTGTAGGAATTATATCCTTCCTCCTCATCGGGTGATGATACGGACGACAAGATGCTAACACAGCCGCACTCCAAGCCATTATTTACAACCGTATCGGAGACATTGGCCTTATTATGACATCTGCCTGATTAATAACTACATCATCGATTAATATACAAGAACTCATAGCCCAACACGAAACAATTAACATTGTACCAATAATAGGATTATTAGCTGCTGCCACAGGAAAGTCTGCACAATTCGGATTCCACCCATGACTCCCTTCAGCTATAGAAGGACCAACACCAGTCTCAGCCCTACTCCACTCCAGCACAATAGTAGTAGCTGGAGTATTCCTACTAATTCGCCTACACCCAATCCTACACAACAATAAAATTATAATAACCAGCTGCCTTATTCTAGGGGCAACAACAACAATATTTGCGGCAGCTGCAGCAACAACCCATACCGATATTAAAAAAATCATCGCATTATCCACAACTAGCCAACTAGGCCTAATAATAACAATAGTAGGATTAAACCAACCAACCCTAGCCTTCCTACACATAATCACCCACTCCTTCTTCAAAGCCCTGCTATTCCTATGCTCAGGCTCATACATTCACAATATAAACAATGAACAAGATATCCGGATAATAGGGGGGACAATAAAAACTATACCAATAACCTCATCATTTCTAACAATCGCTAACCTTTCACTAATAGGAACACCATTCCTATCGGGATTTTACTCAAAAGACACCATCATCGAAACACTGATTAACTCACACACCAACTCATGAGCAATCTTAATTACAGTAATCGCCACAATCCTATCTGCCTGCTACAGCACACAAATCATAATAACTACTATAACAGGACACCCACGAACCCGCCATAACTATCACAAAGAAACAAAAACCATTACTAACCCATTAACCCGCCTAATACTAATATCTATCTTCATAGGAACCATAACAAAAATTTCAACCCTACAAACTACAAATGTAATTTCTATACCAAAAACCATTAAATATATAGCACTCACAGCCACTCTAGTCGGAGTTTTACTGTCTAAAGACCTACTATTCATAACCCACCACTCAAAGCCAAAAACCCCTAACAAACAAAACATCTTCTTTAATCAACTAGCATTCTCCAACATCCCACACCGAACTATCACAATAAAAACACTGAAAATTAGCCAACAAACCTCAACCGAACTAATAGACCTATGATCTATAGAAAACTGAGGACCTAAAGGCCTATCAAATACACTCACCTCCCCCATTCACCTTTCAACACAACAAAAAAACATAATTAAGAACTATATAACTTCATTTACCATAACTATAATCATCCTGCTCCTCCTAACTCTTTCCTAGAACGGCCGCAGGCCCCCTAACCGAGACCAACTTAAAATAACCAAAATAGAGAATAACACAACCAACAACCCTCAAGAACAAAAAATTAAACCAACCCCACCCTGAAAATAAAATACACCCCCACCATTCACTTCTAAACACACTAAATCCTCTCAATTAGTATAAACTAACAAACCACCAATATTACCCACTAATAACCACCATAAAACAACAAGAATAAGTACAAAAATAATAAAATATTTAATACTAAAAACCTTAGAAACCCCAACACCCCCCTTCTCCACACTCACACAATACCCAAAAACTACAATCAACCCACCTAAATATACAATATACATAACTAAGGCCATAAACGTACGACCCAAAACGAGCATAAAAATACAACAAAAAAAGGAAACCCCCATCAAAGCAATAACCCCCTGGTATGGTATAGAAACCACCCCTAAAACCACAACACTCACAACCATTAACACTAAAATACAACTTAGAAAATAATTCATCACAATCATAATTCTTGCTCTACTGAGACCTGCAGTCTGAAAAACTACCGTTGTAAATCAACTACAAAAACATGTCCAACCAACACACACTTCTAATATTCAACCTTCTACCAATTGGGTCAAATATCTCAACCTGATGAAACTTCGGATCTATATTACTAACCTGCTCAGCCCTACAAATCACAACCGGATTTTTCTTAGCCATCCATTACACAGCCAATATCAACCTTGCCTTCTCATCCATCATTCACATTACACGAGACGTACCACATGGATGAATCATACAAAATCTTCATGCCATTGGAGCATCCATATTTTTTATCTGCATCTACATTCACATTGCACGCGGACTATACTACGGATCCTACCTAAACAAAAATGTCTGACTATCAGGAACCATTCTTCTAATAACCCTTATAGCAACAGCCTTCTTCGGTTATGTCTTACCCTGAGGACAAATATCATTCTGGGCTGCAACAGTAATTACAAACCTATTAACGGCTGTACCATATATTGGTACAGCCCTTACTACCTGATTATGGGGGGGCTTCTCAATTAATGACCCCACTCTAACCCGATTCTTTGCCCTTCACTTCATCCTTCCATTCACCATTATCTCAATATCCTCAATCCACATCATACTTCTACACACAGAAGGGTCAAGTAACCCACTAGGAACAAACTCAGACATTGACAAAATCCCCTTCCACCCATATCACTCTCATAAAGACATTTTAATACTAACAATATTAATCACCCTAATATTCATCATTATATCGTTCACCCCAAACATCTTCAACGACCCGGAAAACTTCTCAAAAGCTAACCCCCTGGTAACACCACAACACATCAAACCAGAGTGGTACTTCTTATTCGCTTATGGAATCCTTCGATCTATCCCCAATAAACTAGGAGGTACCATAGCCCTCGTACTATCTGTAATAATCCTAATAACAGCACCCTTTACCCACACTTCAAACGTACGATCTATAACTTTCCGACCAATCATACAAATAGTATTCTGAGCTATAGTAGCCACATTCATCACAATCACATGAGCAGCTACTAAACCAGTAGAACCGCCATTCACTATTATTGGACAATCAACATCACTACTATACTTCTTATTCTTTATTATAAACCCATTAGTAGGCCTATTAGAAAATAAAATCTCCAAAACCAATACATGCCCTAGTAGCTTAAATTAAAGCATTGTTTTTGTAAACCAAAGCTGGACCACAACCCCTAGAGCATCAAAGAGAGAACTCCCATCTCTGGCCCCCAAAGCCAACATTTTAACTTAAACTACTCTTTGCAAAAAAAGATAATCCTCCTAGGTCCCCCCCCTTACCCCCCCCCAACGTTCGACCCGACTCCGACTATATGTATCTCTTAGCTTATAATCTTTATTTCACTATGTATAATTATACATTAATGATCTGCCTCACGCCTAATAAACGAGAATTATACTATAATTATTTATATACGAAACTGGCTCATTACATTTAATTTACCCCCTCATTTCTCAAACGTTCCATGTTTATTTCGGCTATCCCTTATTAGTAACCATGACTATCCCGTTCCTAATGGTGTCCCTTGGTCTAACCCAGCCCGTGAAACCCTCTATCCTTCCACTACAAGCACACAGTCCCGCTTTTCACGTCCATATATTGTAACTCCTCCCTTGATGTTCTTTCCAAGGCCGCTGGTTACACCTTCAAGATCATCTCAATGGTCCGGAACCACCCCGCCTTACTTGCTCTTTCCAAGGCCTTTGGTCGCACCCTTTATATTGGTACATATCACCTCATGTTCTTATCAGCTATGCCTGTTCCACCCCTGGTTGTCCTTTTTATCTCTACCTTTCACCTGACACCCATATATGCCCGTTACCGTTATCCCTCACCGGGATAGACATCTAGTCCGGGTGGAGCTATATTCTTGGCCTGGCAGTTTCCCTACACGTGGATATATTCTTCGTGCTTGTTAGACATATTTTTTCCTTGACCTAAAGATTCCATTATTTATTTATTATAAATTTTCCGCACTAACCACTTTTTTTACACCCCGATTTTTAAAAATTAAAAAGCAAACATGCGACAAAGCTATAATATTCCTTACAACCCCAAATTCGTATAATAATATTTTCACACCAACCCCTCTCATCCGATCGCATTCCGCGAAAATAATTTACTATTAAAATTCCCAACACAATTTAAAAGACCGATTATTTTACTTTTTTTCCCAGAGAAAAATTTCAAATGCAGAAATTACCCCCCAAAAAAAATAGTATTTTTTATCTTCACTTTAAATAATCTCCTGAATTTTTATATTAATTTTTATTAATTTTTATTAATTTTTATT